TCTCATATGAATCTCTTGTCTCCAGCTATTGGAGATCCCATTTCCGTACCAACTCAAGATATGCTTATTGGACTCTATATATTAACGATCGGGAATCGTCGAGGTATTTGTTCAAATAGGTATAATCCATGTAATCGAATAAACTATCAAAATGAAACGGTTGACGATAATAAGTATACGAAAGAGAAAGAACCCTATTTTTGTAGTTCCTATGATGCACTTGGAGCTTATCGGCAGAAACGAATCAATTTAGATAGTCCTTTGTGGCTCCGGTGGCGACTCGATCAACGTGTCATTGCCTCAAGAGAAGTTCCCATCGAAGTTCAATATGAATCTTTGGGTACCTATCATGAGATTTATGGGCACTATCTAATAGTAAGAAGTGTAAAAAAAGAAATCCTTTGTATATACATTCGAACAACTGTTGGTCATATTTCTTTTTATCGAGAAATAGAAGAAGCCATACAAGGGTTTTGTCGGGCCTACTCATACGATACCTAAGCTAAGTAATTATGTGATATGATACCGTGGGAATTCGGTTCTCTACGGCTCAACCGGTATCATAATTCCTGAATTTCTACGTGAATCAAGATCGAGGAAAGGAAGTCTTCAAATCACTGACTCAAACCCATTGTCGAATCCTACTCAGCGGAATATGGAGGTACTTATGGCAGAACGGGCCGATCTGGTTTTTCACAATAAAGTGATAGATGCAACTGCCATGAAACGACTTATTAGCAGATTAATAGATCACTTCGGAATGGCATATACATCGCACATCCTGGATCAAGTAAAGACTCTGGGTTTCCAGCAAGCCACTGCTACATCCATTTCATTAGGAATTGATGATCTTTTAACAATACCTTCTAAGGGATGGCTAGTCCAAGATGCTGAACAACAAAGTTTGATTTTAGAAAAGCACCATCATTATGGGAATGTACACGCGGTAGAAAAATTGCGTCAATCCATTGAGATATGGTATGCTACAAGTGAATATTTGAGACAAGAAATGCATCCTAATTTTAGGATGACTGATCCTTCTAATCCAGTCCATATAATGTCCTTTTCGGGAGCTAGAGGAAATGCATCTCAGGTACACCAATTAGTAGGTATGAGAGGATTAATGTCGGACCCCCAAGGACAAATGATTGATTTACCCATTCAAAGCAATTTACGCGAAGGACTTTCTTTAACGGAATATATAATTTCCTGCTACGGAGCCCGCAAAGGAGTTGTGGATACTGCTGTACGAACATCAGATGCTGGATACCTCACGCGTAGACTTGTTGAAGTAGTTCAACACATTGTTGTGCGTAGAACAGATTGTGGCACTATCCGAGGTATTTCCGTGAGTCCTCGAAATGGGATGACGGAAAAAATTTTGATCCAAACACTAATTGGTCGTGTATTAGCAGACGATATATATATGGGTCTACGATGCATTGCCACTCGAAATCAAGATATTGGTATTGGACTTGTCAATCGATTCATAACCTTTCGAGCACAATCAATATATATTCGAACCCCCTTTATTTGCAGGAGTACATCTTGGATCTGTAGATTATGTTATGGTCGGAGTCCCACTCATGGCGACCTGGTCGAATTGGGAGAAGCAGTAGGTATTATTGCAGGTCAATCAATTGGGGAACCAGGGACTCAACTAACATTAAGAACTTTTCATACCGGTGGAGTATTTACAGGTGGTACTGCAGAACATGTACGAGCTCCTTCTAATGGAAAAATAAAATTCAATGAGGATTTGGTTCATCCCACACGTACACGTCATGGACATCCTGCTTTTCTATGTTATATAGACCTGTATGTAACTATTGAGAGTCAGGATATTCTACATAATGTGAATATTCCACCAAAAAGTTTTCTTTTAGTTCAAAACGATCAATATGTAGAGTCAGAACAAGTGATTGCTGAGATTCGCGCTGGAACATCCACTTTCAATTTTAAAGAGAGGGTTCGAAAACATATTTATTCTGACTCAGAGGGAGAAATGCACTGGAGTACCGATGTGTACCATGCGCCTGAATATATATATGGTAATGTTCATCTCTTACCAAAAACAAGTCATTTATGGATATTATCAGGAGGTCCGTGCAGATCCAGTATAGTCACTTTTTCGCTCCACAAGGATCAAGATCAAATGAATGTTCATTCTCTTTCTGTCGAACGGAGATATATTTCTGACCTCTCAGTGACTAATGATCGAGTGAGACACAAATTGTTTAGTTCGGATCCTTCCAGTAAAAAAGGGAAGGGGATTCTTGATTATTCAGGACCTGATCGAATCATATCTAATGGTCATTGGAATTTCCTATATACTGCCATTCTCCACGAGAATTCTGATTTATTGGCGAAAAGGCGAAGAAATAGATTCATCATCCCATTCCAATATGATCAAGAACGGGAGAAAGAACTAATGCCCCGTTCTGGTATCTCGATTGAAATACCCATAAATGGGATTTTACGTAGAAATAGTATTCTTGCT